TGTGCAATTTTTATATTTATATCTGTAAATTTAAAGCTCAATTGGTATGGCGATTGAGTGTTTTTTCTAGTTAGGGGGATAAAATTTGAGATTATTACTCTTTTAAATCTTCCTTTTTCTCTTATCTAATAATATAATAAATAATTTATTTTAATATATTACATCTACCACAATATATCATTATAAGGTTTATTTATTTACAATAATCGCTTATATTAATACATACATTTATCAAAAAGTATAGGGACTTATTTATTGAGGCAGAAGAAATATTTAACTTTAATTATTATTATAATATATAACTATATTTAATATAATGCATTTATATTATGTTAAATTAATACCTTAATAGTATTTAGTTTAAAATATTTATATTATGTTGTAGAGGCACTTTTTATATATTAATACACACATATTCTTTTTATATAAGAGAGTGTGATTGTGTTAAACACATATTTTATACTATAGATAAGAGCCTTTTTTATAAGATGTTTTTTTGGAATTTTGGGGGCAGAAGCCGCGATCTTTTTTTATCTTTTTTTTTGAAAAAAAAAAAAAAAAGATTAAATGAGAAATTACTCTAGTCTAGACTAAAGCAGTCTTATTTGAATAATTTTACGTTCGTTATATTTTTTATATTAAATATAGAGTTTAGTTGTTATATGGGTCTTTGGGAGGGTTAATATTCTCAAACTTTTTGGAATTTGAGTATTATAATATTTGCTTTTTTCTGAAATTTTTTGTTAACTATTGTCTACTTTTGATTTTTTACACTGATAATGTTCTATTCATTATTTGAAAGTTTTATTCTTGCTTATTTATTCACTTTTTCTTTGTATTATATGCAAGTTTTGTTTTAACTAAATGTTCTTTTTGCAGTAATTTGATTTAATTATCAAGTAATTTTGGAATTAGCAATTGTTTTAGTGTCGGCATAATTCGTGCCAGCAGCCGCGGTTATACGATTGATGCGAGTGAATACTTTTGGTTTAGCAGTTATTTATATTATTTTGAAGAGTTTAAATTTGAATTTATAAGGTGAAATTTGAAATTTTTGAATAGCTCTTATTATGAACCTGTGAAACTTAAATTATAAACTAGGATTAGATACCCTATTATTTTAAGTGTAAATATTATTTACCTGGGTACTATTAGTTAAGGTCTTAAAACCCAAAGAATTTGGCGGTACTCCATTCCATTCAGAGGAACCTACCCCGTGATTGATAGTACACGATTAACTTTACTTAGTCTATTTGTTTGTATATCTCCGTTATCAGAAAATCTTTTTAGAGTTTATAATTTTCAAGATTCACAATTTTGAAATATTTCAGGTCAAGGTGCAGCTTATGATTAAGAGGAGGTGGGTTACAATAAATTTTTGTTTATTACGTTTTCTATAATGAAATATTATGGATTAAGGTGGATTTGATGGTAATTTGATTGATTTAAGTCTTTTGATATTGGCTCTGGGGTGTGTACACATCGCCCGTCGCTCTCATTATTGATTGGTTTTATCTATATTTATTATGGTATTTGGTCAAGTTAGATGAGATAAGTCGTAACATAGTAGATGTACTGGAAAGTGTATCTGGAAAGTTAAATCAAGGTAGAACTTATTAGTAAAGTATTTCATTTACACTGAAAGTTGTTCTGTGCAATTCAGGATACCTTGAGCTTAAAATATTATTTTAATTTTTTGTTTTTTTCATATTTAATAGAAATAACTTTTTTGGTTTGTGTGTCTAAGTATGGTTTACAGAATTGATTTTTATAATGATAGTTTAATAGTAACGTTAGTGGATTATGAAATAGTTTTATGAGGCATAAATAAGTATCTTTATTTTAGAGTACCTTTTGTATCAGGGTTGATCAAAATTTTTGTAATTATTTTTACTTGTCTCGATTTGGGTTGAGTTACCTAAAAATAAAGGTTAATGTGGAATATTTATCTTTCATTTTTAGGTAGAAATGAAATGTTATTCGTTTCTCAAGATATCTAGTTTCTTAAGAAAAAATTTAATTTTTTAGAATTTCTGGTCTTTTTTTATTTTTTAATTTTGATTAAAATTTCGTTAATTCTTCAGGGGATAAGCTCTGGAGAGTAATATATTCTATAATTTATTATTTTTAATATAAAAGTAGGCTTTGAACCAGCCATCTTTTTGATTGCGTTTTAGTTCATTGTTTTTATTTTTGATTTTATAATTTTTTTAGGTTTTATATTAAGATGATGGATTTAATTTTAAATTCTATGAAATAATGATTGAATTAGTATAGTTTATTTGTATATTTTTTTTTCCTTGATAATTTATTTTAAGGAACTAGGCAATTTTAACTCCCGCCTGTTTATCAAAAACATGGCCTTTTGATAAAAATTTAAGGTCTGGCCTGCTCACTGACTTGTTTTGAAGAGCCGCGGTATTTTGACCGTGCAAAGGTAGCATAATCATTAGTTTCTTAATTGGAGGCTGGAATGAATGGTTTGACGAGGAGTTGACTGTCTCTATTTAATATCTAGAATTTAACTTTTGAGTTAAAAGGCTCAAATTTTTCTTTAGGACGAGAAGACCCTATAGAGCTTGATATATTATTTTTATATAGTTTTTAGTTTGTTTTCCTATATTTAATTTAATATATTTTGTTGGGGTGACATGAAGGATAATTAAACCCTTCATTATTAAATCATTGATTTATGTTATTTTGATCCATAATTTATGATCATAAGATTAAGTTACCTTAGGGATAACAGCGTAATTGTTTTAGAGAGCTCAAATCGACAAAGCAGATTGCGACCTCGATGTTGGATTAAGAAAAATGCTAGGTGCAGTAGCTTAGTAATTAGGTCTGTTCGACCTTTAAATTCTTACGTGATCTGAGTTCAGACCGGCGTGAGCCAGGTCGGTTTCTATCCTAAGATATATTAAATTTGCATTAGTACGAAAGGACCGTGTGAATGGAATAATTTTATTAATTGTTGATTAATATTAACTGTTTATTACTATTTTGACAGATTAATGTGTTGAATTTAGATTTCATTTATGTAGATTATTTCTACAAATAGTATTGATATTATATGATTTATTTATGTTTATATTAAACTTTTTATTACTTGTAATTTGTGTATTGATTAGAGTAGCATTTTTAACTTTATTTGAGCGTAAGATTTTAGGTTATATTCAGATTCGTAAAGGTCCTAATAAGGTTGGATTTGTGGGGATCCCTCAGCCTTTTAGAGATGCAATTAAGTTAGTTTGTAGGGAACAGCCTATTCCTATTCTTTCTAATTATTTGCTTTATTATTTTTCTCCGGTATTTAGTTTAATGATTTCACTTCTTGTTTGAGTAATTTTTCCCTATTTAACATATATATGTTCTTTCCCTTATGGTTTTTTGTTTTTTTTGTGTTGTACTAGATTTGGTGTTTATACTGTAATAATTGCTGGTTGATCTTCTAATTCTAATTATTCTTTATTAGGTTCTTTGCGTTCTGTTGCGCAGACTATTTCTTATGAAGTAAGTTTGGCTTTGATTCTATTATCATTAATTATTTTGATTGGGAGATTTAATATAATTGATTTTATAAATTATCAAATGTATTGTTGATTTATTATTTTTTCTTTTCCTTTAGCTTTAGCTTGTTTTGCTTCATGTTTAGCTGAAACTAATCGTACTCCTTTTGATTTTGCTGAGGGTGAATCGGAATTGGTTTCAGGTTTTAATATTGAATATGGAGCAGGTGGATTTACTTTAATTTTTTTGGCTGAGTATACAAGAATTATTTTTATAAGAATGCTAATAACTTTAATTTTTATGGGAGGAGATTTTTATTCTTTTCTTTTCTTTGTGAAGCTTGGATTTTTAGCTTTTTGTTTTATTTGGGTTCGAGGGACTTTACCTCGATTTCGTTATGATAAATTGATATATTTGGCTTGAAAAAGTTTTCTTCCTCTTTCATTGAATTTTTTTATTTTTTTTGTAGGATTAAAGGTTTTATTGGTCTCTATTATTTAGTGAAATTTTTTGAGAAATTTAATTAAAAGTTAATAGAAGAGTCAAACTTCTAGTTTTATGTTTTCAAAACATATGCTTTTCGTAAGCTAATTAACTAATAGTTTTTGATTAATTTATCTCAAACGTTGGCTACGTGAACGTTAATTAGGAAATATGTAAAATAAATTAGTGTTAGAATTTGACCAGTTATAATATAAGGTTCTTCTACTGGTCGTTTTCCAATTCATGTTAATAAAATTACTACTGTTACTATAATTCAGAATATGATTTGATTAATAGGATAAAATTGGATTCCTCGAAAAGGAGTTTTATTATAAAATGGTATGATTATTAAGATTCTAATTGATAAAAATAATGCAATAACTCCTCCAAGCTTGTTAGGAATAGATCGTAAAATAGCGTAGGCGAATAGAAAATATCATTCTGGTTGAATATGAACTGGTGTAACTAGAGGGTTGGCTGGTACAAAATTGTCTGGGTCTCCTAAAAGATAAGGGTTAATTAAACAAAGTATAATTAATAATGATGTTATAAGTACAAATGTAATTGAGTCCTTAAATGTAAAATAAGGATGGAAAGGAATTTTTTCAATATCTCTATTAACTCCAAGTGGATTATTTGATCCTGTTTGATGGAGAAAAAATAAATGGATTGCCGCTATAGCAGCAATGATGAATGGTAGGACAAAGTGGAATGTAAAGAATCGATTTAATGTAGCATTATCTACAGCGAATCCTCCTCAAACTCATTGAACTAAATCAGTTCCTAAGTATGGGATTGCTGATAAAAGATTAGTAATTACTGTAGCACCTCAGAATGATATTTGTCCTCATGGTAGTACATATCCTATAAATGCTGTTGCTATAACTAAGAATAGAATGATTACTCCAATTATTCAAGTATGTATATACATGTAGGATCCATAATAAATACCACGACCTACATGTAAATAAATGCAAATGAAAAATATAGATGCTCCATTTGCGTGTAATGTTCGGATAATTCATCCGTTGTTAACATCACGACAAATATGAACTACTCTTCTAAAGGCTATTTCAATGTTAGACGTATAGTGTATTGCTAAAAATAATCCTGTAACAATTTGAATTACTAAACATAATCCTAATAGAGATCCAAAATTTCATCAGAATGAAATATTTGTTGGGGCTGGTAAATCTACAAGTGAGTTGTTGATGATTTTAAATAATGGATGTTTTAATCGTAATGGTTTATTCATTGGTTATCTTATTTTTCGAATAGGTCCTTGATTAATATTAGTAATTTTAACTACTGCTAGAAGAGCTAGAAAAAGGTAAATTATTATTATTATAGTAATTATAAAAGTGGGGTTATTATAAATTTTACTTAATGATATTGTTATTTCTTGAAAATTTATAATATTATTAGTAATAGATGTATCACTATTTTTAGATAAGTCAATATATAATGATTTATCTAATAGGATAAGTCTAATTGTTAAAATCAATCATGTAAATCCTGTTAAAATTACTCTGATTGATTTTGGTTGAAATATTTCATTTGAGGCAATTCTAGTAATGTAAATAAACAAGACTAATATACCTCCTAAGAATGTTAAGAATAAAATATAGGCTAATCAAAATCTTTCTATTAATGTCCCCGCTGTCAGACCAATAAGTAGAGTTTGGATAATAATGAATATTATTATTGATATGGGATGATTTAATTTAATAAATTTGATATTAAGAGCATTAGATAGAGATATAATTATTATTTTTATCATGTCAGGGGGTTAGTTTATTATAAAATATCGGTTTTGGAGATCGAGGTTAGGAAAAGCTTCCTCCCCCTGAAGTTTTAAAAGTGGGGGGCTTCTTAATTCCGGTTTACAAGACCGGCGTTTTTTTTAAACTATTAAAACTAATGTTTATATTTTCTGTTTTCACTTCTCTCTTAATTTATTTTAGTGGGGTTTATGTATTCTCTTCTAAGCGTAAGCATTTACTTATGGTTCTTTTAAGATTGGAATATATTGTTCTCTCTTTATTTCTTTTAATTATTATTTATTTATATAGATTTGATTATGATTATTTTTTTCCTGTTATTTTTTTAGTTTTTTCTGTGTGTGAAGGTGCTTTAGGTTTATCTATTTTAGTTTCTATAATTCGTTCTCATGGTAATGATTTTTTTAACTCTTTTGGTTTGTCTTTATGTTAAAGTATCTTTTTATATTAATTTTTATGACCCCTCTTTGTTTAATTGGTAATTTTTGGTGGTTGGTTCATTCTTTAATGTTTGTGGGTAGTTTCTTTTTTATGCTTGGTGCTTATTCATATTCTGATTTGAATATAATTAGTTGATGTTTTGGGATAGATTATTTTTCTTTTAGTTTAATTTTGTTGAGTTTTTGGGTTTGTTCTTTAATAATTACTGCTAGAGGTTCAATTTATTTATCTTCTTATCACTCTAGAATTTTTGTTTTTATGGTTTTGTTTTTGATAATTATGCTTTATTGCTCATTTTCTAGTTTAAGATTATTGTCTTTTTATATTTTTTTTGAGGCTAGATTGGTTCCTACTTTATTATTAATTTTGGGGTGAGGTTATCAACCTGAGCGATTGCAGGCTGGTATTTATTTAATTTTTTATACAATGGTTGCTAGTCTTCCTTTGTTATTGGTTTTATTTAAGGTTTATGATAATTCTTATACTCTTTATTTTCCTTTATTAACGGATTTTGGTTCTTTTTATTTTATGTTTTATTTATTTATTATTTTGGCTTTTTTGGTTAAGATGCCAATGTTTCTAGTTCATCTTTGACTTCCAAAGGCTCATGTTGAGGCTCCTATCTCTGGTAGAATGATTCTTGCTGGGGTCCTCTTGAAGTTAGGGGGTTATGGTATTTTCCGTGTAATGAGGATTATTTCTTTTTTGGGTTTGAAGTATAATTATTTTTGATTGGCTTTAGGGTTGTCTGGTGGTGTTGTGGTTAGTTTTATTTGTTTCCGTCAAGTTGATTTAAAGTCTTTAATTGCATATTCTTCAGTTGCTCATATGAGAATGGTTATTGGGGGTCTTATAACTATAAATTGGTGGGGTTGTATAAGTTCTTTATGTTTAATAATTGGTCATGGTCTTTGTTCTTCTGGTTTGTTTTGTTTATCTAATATTATTTATGAACGATTAGGTAGACGAAGTTTGTTAATTAACAAGGGTATGATTAATTTAATACCTAGAATGGCTCTTTGGTGATTTTTATTGAGATCTTCTAATATGGCTGCTCCTCCTTCTTTAAATTTGTTAGGTGAATTAGGTTTGTTGAATAGAATTATTTCTTGATCTTCTTTGAGATTTTTGACTTTAATGTTTTTGTCTTTTTTTAGAGCTGTTTATACTTTATATATATATTCTTATTCTCAACATGGTTCTTATTATGCTGGGGTTTATACTTGTTCATTGGGTTATATTCGTGAATATCATCTTTTACTTTTACATTGATTACCTTTAAACATTTTATGTTTAAAGGGTGAATATTTCTTTTTTTAGCTTAAGTATTTTAATTAAAATATTGTTTTGTGGGATCAATGATATGGTTAATATTACCATCTTAGGCCGTGTATATATTTTCTATTTGTTCTTTAAGATTTTTTTCTTTGTTTTTAACTAGAACTTTAGTATTTATTTTGGGTATTTATTATTTGCTTTCTGATTATAGTGTTTTTATTGAGTGAGAATTATTTAGTTTGAATGGTTCTATGGTTGTTATAACATTAATTTTGGATTGGATATCTTTAATTTTTATGTCTTTTGTTATATATATTTCTTCTTTGGTTATTTATTATAGAGAGGATTATATATCTGGTGAGAAGAATATAAATCGTTTTATTATTATCGTATTAATATTTATTCTTTCAATAGGTTTTTTGATTATTAGTCCAAATTTAATTAGAATTCTTTTAGGTTGAGATGGTTTGGGTTTAGTTTCTTATTGTTTGGTTATTTATTACCAAAATGTAAAGTCTTATAGAGCTGGTATACTTACTGCTTTAAGTAATCGTATTGGTGATGTTGCTATTTTAATTTCAATTGCTTGAATGTTAAATTTTGGGAGTTGAAATTATATTTACTATTATAATTTTATCTCGAATTCTTTTGAGATAAAATTGATTACGGGTTTAGTTATTTTAGCTGCTATAACTAAGAGTGCTCAAATTCCTTTTTCTTCTTGATTACCAGCTGCTATAGCAGCTCCTACCCCTGTTTCTGCTTTAGTTCATTCTTCTACTCTGGTAACTGCTGGTGTTTATTTATTAATTCGTTTTAGACCAATATTGGAGTTGTATAATTTTGGTTGATTTTTACTTCTTATTGGTTGTATAACTATATTTATAGCTGGTCTGGGTGCTAATTTTGAATTTGATTTGAAGAAGATTATTGCTCTTTCAACTTTGAGACAGTTAGGATTGATAATGAGAATTCTTGCTATAGGTTATCCTAAGCTTGCTTTTTTTCATTTGTTAACTCATGCTTTATTTAAGGCTCTTTTGTTTATATGTGCTGGTTCTATAATTCATAATTTGAGGGATACTCAAGATATTCGTTTTATAGGTTCTATTGTTTATTTTATGCCTTTAACTTCAGTTTGTTTTAATGTTTCTAGTCTTTCTCTTTGTGGTATGCCTTTTTTGGCTGGGTTTTATTCTAAGGATTTAATTCTTGAACTTGTTTGTTTAAGTTGAATTAATTTTTTAATTTTCTTTCTTTATTTTTTTTCTACTGGGTTGACTGCTGCTTATTCATTTCGTTTATTTTATTATTCTATATCTGGTGATAATAATTTTTATTCTAGATTTTCTTTTGATGATAAGGGTTTTTATATTTCGTTTGGTATAATTTCTCTTTTAATTGTTGCTGTTTTTGGGGGTAGTTTTTTATCTTGGTTAATTTTTCCTATTCCTTATATAATTAGTTTACCTTATTATTTGAAGTTTTTAACTATATTAGTTGTTTTATTAGGTGCTTATTTGGGTTATTTAATTTCTGATATGAATATATCTCGTGTTTTATTTTCTTTAAGAGGTTTACCTTTTGTTAGATTTGTTGGTTCGATATGATTTATACCGTTTTTGTCAACTAAGTTTATTAGATATTTACCATTAAAGTATGGTTATATATCTTCTAAGTCTTTTGATTATGGATGGGGTGAGTTATTTGGTGGTCAGGGGATTTATAGTTTGTTTATTTATTTTATTGGTTATATTCAGGGTTGATATGATTCTAATTTCAAGATTTATCTTTTAACTTTTATTTTTTGAATATTTATTTTAGTGACTTATTTTTATATTTATCTGGATAGCTTATATTTAGAGCGTAACACTGAAGATGTTAAGGAAACTTTTATGTTTCTAGGTATTATCTATAAATAATTAAATTATTATTTTTACAGTGAAAATGTAATGTTTTTATTAAACTATATAAATTAGAAATGTTAACGGAGTTTAACCGCTATTATGTAAAGTTAGCAGCTTTCATATTGGCATTACATTTCCTTAATTGGAACTTTAGTTCAATTATATTATTAACAGTAATACGCCTCTTTTTGGCTTCAATTAATATGTTAGAATGGAGGTAAATTTTACCAAATGTCAGGTCGAAACTGATTGCAATTTTTCGCTTTCCATTCTATAAGGGTGATTGATATATTCAATACTTTTTGGATGCAACCCAAATGTTATAATTAACTACACCCCTATTCTGCTCATTGTAGTGCTCCTTGATTTCATTCATGATATAGCCCTCCTAGAAGGACTAGAATGAAAAATAGAGTTGCTGATGTTCAAATTATTAAGTTTGAGGATTTTATAATAATTACGATAGGTAAAATTAGGGCAATTTCAATATCAAAAATTAAGAAAATAACTGCAATTAAAAAGAATCGTAGTGAGAAAGGTATTCGAGCTGATCTTTTTGGATCAAATCCACATTCAAATGGGGATCTTTTTTCTCGGTCATTGATAATTTTTTTTGATAGGATTGTTGCTAATAATATAACTAATATTGGTACTAGGAATCTAATTATAAATGTTACTGAAAGAGTTATGATTGTTTTTCTTGATCTATGATCAATCCTGCTGATTGGAAGTCAGTTATACTGTTTATACTAGAAAAACATTTTATCTACCTCATCAATAAATTGAGATATAAAGGAATAATCATACTACGTCTACAAAGTGTCAGTACCATGCTGCAGCTTCAAATCCGAAGTGATGTCTTGGAGAGGATTGATTTATTGAGTGTCGAAGTAGACATGTTGATAAGAAGATTGTACCAATAATTACATGTAGACCATGGAATCCTGTTGCTATAAAGAATGAAGATCCATACACTGCGTCTGCAATAGTGAAAGGGGCTTCTCAATATTCATATGCTTGAAGTGCTGTAAAGTATAATCCTAATAGTACAGTGAAGAATAATCCTTGAAGTGCTTGAGTGTGATTAGATTCTATTAATCTATGATGGGCTCATGTTACTGTTACTCCTGATGCTAAAAGAATAGCTGTATTTAATAATGGTACTTGTATTGGATTGAATGGTTGGATTCCTATAGGTGGTCAAAGTATTCCTAATTCAATGGTTGGTGCTAGTCTTCTATTAAAAAATGCTCAGAAGAATGAGATGAAGAATAAAACTTCTGATGCAATAAATAGAATTATTCCTCATCGTAGTCCTACTGAAACGAATCTTGTATGTAGTCCTTGGTAAGTTCCTTCACGAACTACATCTCGTCATCATTGGATTATAGTTAAGATGGTGATTGCAATTCCAATTGCAAATAAGTTAATATTAAATAGGTGAAATCATTTAGCTAGTCCTGATACAAGGACTATAGCTCCGATTGCTCCTGTAAGTGGTCATGGTCTGTAATCTACTAGGTGAAATGGATGATTTGAGTGTGTTGTTAACATTAGTTTAATAGACTTCTCTTGAGTAAAGTGTTCTTAAGATTGAGAATACGTAAGCTTGAATTATGGCTACAGCTGATTCTAAAATTAGTAGAAGTATTTGACCAATAATTAGAATTGAGATTAAGTTGAATCCAATTATTGGTCCTGTATTACCTAATAAAGTAAGTAGGAGGTGTCCTGCAATTATATTTGCTGCTAGTCGTACAGCTAATGTCCCAGGTCGAATGACATTTCTAATAGTTTCAATTAAAACTATAAATGATATTAGTGCTGGTGGTGTACCTTGAGGTACTAGGTGTGCAAATATGTGGTTTGTATGATTGATTCATCCAAATAATATAAATCTTAATCATATAGGTAATGTGATAGCAAATGTTAATGCTAAATGTCTAGTTCTGGTAAAGATATATGGGAATAGTCCTATAAAGTTATTAAATATTATTATAATGAAGATTGAAATGAAAATAAATGTTGTTCCATTGAATGATTTAGGTCCTAATAATGTTTTAAATTCATTATGTAATGTTAGGTTAATTTTATTTCATAAAATATTAATTCGTGATGGTGTAAGCCAGAACAGTGAGGGGATAATTAATAATCCTAGGAATGTTCTTGTTCAATTTAGTGATAGGTTAAAGATTCTAGTTGAAGGGTCAAATGTTGAGAATAAATTTCTTATCATTTTCAGTTTAAATTTTTTTCTTCTTCCTTTGTCTTTTCAAATATTTTAATTGGTGTTGTCTTGAAGGAGAAGAAGTTTATTTGATTGAATAGAATTAAAGTGGCTGAGAATATAATAAATAGTGAAAATCATATAAGTGGGGATATTTGTGGAATTTAAGTAAATATACTCCCATCAGAAGTAATCGTTAATTTACTATTTTTTGGTTTAAGAGACCATAACTTACTTTCAGTCATCTGATGTTCAAGGTGTACTAATTTATTTAGTAATTTTAGATTGACACTCTAATGTTATATTTTGTTTAACTAACTCCTTGTTAAATTATCTTTGATAATCATTTAATAAATAGATTTACTGATGTTCTTTCGATTACGATTGGTATGAATCTGTGATTTGCTCCACAGATTTCAGAACACTGTCCGAAGAATAGACCAGGTCGATTGATTGTAAATGTTCCTTGATTTAGTCGTCCAGGTGTTGCGTCAATTTTAATTCCTAAGGATGGTACTGCTCATGAGTGGAGTACATCTGATGCTCTAGTTAATACTCGTACTTCTGTATTTATTGGTAGAATTGTTCGGTTATCAACATCTAGAAGTCGAAATCCGTCTATTTCTAAATCTCTTTCAGGGGTTATGTAGGTGTCAAATTCTACATCTACAAAGTCTGAATATTCATATCTTCAATATCATTGACGTCCAATTGTTTTAATTGTAATTAATGCATCAATTGAGTCATCTAATATGTAAAGTAGTCGTAGAGATGGTAAGGCAATGAAGATTAGGGTAATTGCTGGTAAGGTTGTTCAAATTGTTTCAATAAGATGTCCGTGAAGTACATATCGATTTGAATATTTAATTATTAGTATATAGGATAGTGAGTATCCTACAACGATTGTAATTAGAGTTAGAACTGTTATTGTGTGATCGTGAAAGAATGATAATTGTTCTATTAAAGGTGAAGCTCTATCTTGAAGGGATAAAATTGATCAAGTTGCCATTATTTTCTAATAAAAGGTCAGCCCTTTATTTGTAGAGCTTAAATCTACTGCACTATTCTGCCATATTAGAATCTAGTAATTAGTGGTAGTTCTGAATATCTATGTTCTGCTGGGGGGTTGTTTTGAAGTCATTCAGTTGATCTAGATATGTTAGAACTGAATATAACTGCTCGATTTGAAATTATTCTCTCTCATATAATAATAATAAATATAATAATACCAACGATTGAGATAGTTGATCCGATACTTGAAATTACATTTCATGATGTATATGCATCTGGATAATCTGAATATCGTCGAGGTATTCCGGCTAATCCTAGGAAGTGTTGTGGGAAAAATGTTAAGTTTACTCCAATAAATATAATTGCAAATTGGATTTTTAGTCATGTATTATTCATTGTTAGACCTGTAAATAAAGGGTATCATTGAATAATTCCTCCTATAATAGCAAATACTGCTCCTATGGAAAGTACATAGTGGAAATGTGCAACAACATAATATGTGTCATGTAAAACAATGTCTAATGAGGAATTAGCTAAAATTAATCCTGTTAATCCTCCAATTGTAAATAGGAAAATAAATCCTAATGCTCAAAGTAAAGGTGGATTGAACTTGAACTTTGTTCCGTAAAGGGTTGCTAATCATCTAAATACCTTAATTCCTGTAGGTACAGCAATAATTATTGTGGCTGATGTAAAGTATGCTCGGGTGTCTACATCTATACCTACGGTGAATATATGGTGGGCTCATACAATAAATCCTATGAGTCCAATGGATAATATTGCGTAAATTATTCCTAGTGTTCCAAATGATTCAATTTTTCCTCTTTCTTGACAGACAATATGTGAAATAATACCAAATCCTGGTAGAATTAAAATGTAATACTTCTGGATGTCTCAAAGAATCAAAATAGGGGTTTGATATAGAATAGGATCTCCTCCTCCTGCAGGGTCAAAGAATGATGTATTTAAATTTCGATCTGTAAGTAATATTGTAATGGCTCCTGCTAGGACTGGTAGTGATACAAGTAGTAATAATGCAATAATTGCTACGGATCAAACAAATAGAGGTGTTTGGTCAAGAGTTATTCTTTCTGATCGTATATTAATTGCTGTAGTAATGAAATTTACTGCACCAAGAATTGATGATACCCCTGCTAAATGTAATGAAAAAATTGCTAAGTCTACTGAGGCTCCCCCGTGAGCGATTGCTCCAGCAAGCGGAGGGTAAACTGTTCATCCTGTACCTGCTCCTCTATCAACTATAGATGATGTTAGAAGAAGGGTCAATGAAGGTGGTAAAAGTCAAAATCTTATATTATTTATTCGTGGAAAGGCTATATCAGGTGTTCCAATTATCAATGGAACTAGTCAATTTCCAAATCCACCAATTATGATTGGTATAACTATAAAGAAAATTATTACAAATGCATGGGATGTAATTACTACATTATAAATTTGATCATCTCCAATTAGTTGACCTGGCTGGCCAAGTTCAGCTCGAATAATTATTCTTATTGATGTTCCTACTATTCCTGCTCACGCTCCGAATAGAAAGTATAAAGTTCCAATGTCCTTATGGTTTGTTGAAAATAATCATTTTTGCGGTGGTAAGGTGGCTGAATTTTAGGTGATAGACTGTAAATCTATTTATGGGTGTTGAACCCTCTTACCATATTTTTGGGCTTTATATTCAACAATGATTTTAGACTGCAATTCTAAAGGTGTACTTAAAATTACTAAGGCCTAAAAGTTTATCTTTTAATTATAACTTTGAAGGTTATTAGTTTGTTTAACTTAAGTCCTTGTCTAAAATGTTGAGATTATTGTTGATGTTGAAATTAGCCCTAGTGTTGAAATTGTGACTAATGTTGGTAAAATAAATTTAGGTGATTTTGTGTTATTGTTAATTGATCATGAATTTTCTGAGAATGTTATAATTAGAGCTGAGAATCTAATTCGTATGTAATAGTATAAAGTGATTGTTGTTAATACTGCTATAATTGCTATTAAGGTTGATAGATTATTTTCTACCAATGATTGTATTACTATTCATTTTGGTATAAATCCTAAGAAGGGTGGTAATCCTCCTAATGATAATAATGTAAGGAATATTATGAATTTGATTTCAATGTTTATATTTTCTGCAGTGTAGATTTGATTTATGAAGAAAAGTTTACTTTGATTGAATAATAGGATTATGATTAGTCTTAGAAGTGAATATACTAAGAAGTATACTTCTCATATTGTTTCTCTAATTCTAATTGATGCAATTATTCAACCAAGATGTCTAATTGACGAGTAAGCTATCAGTTGACGTAGAGATGTCTGGTTTAATCCACCTAATGCCCCAATTGCAATTCTTGCAATAATGATAGTTCTGGTAAATATTCTGTTTTGAATACAGTATGACAAAACTATTATTGGGGCAATTTTTTGCCATGTTATTAATACTAGGCAATTAATTCATCTTGTCGCTCCCATTACCTCTGGGAATCAGAAGTGGAATGGGGCAGCCCCAATTTTCAATAATAATCTTGATCTGATTATTATTGAAGGGATGATTTGTTGTTCTCAATTTAAGGGGTACTTAAGTTGAATAATCAAGATAGAGAACAGAAGCATTGTCGATGCTATTGCTTGGACAATGAAATACTTGATTGAGGATTCATTTATCATTATATTTTTATTGTTGGCTAGAAGAGGGATAAATGAAAGTAAATTAATTTCTAGCCCTATTCATACTCCGAATCACGAGTTAGATGATACGGATAAAACTGTTCCTATCATCAAAGATGACAGGAACAGGAGTTTAGTTGAGTTGCTGGTCATTAAAAAGGAGAGGATTGATGCCTCTATAAATGGGGTATGAACCCATTAGCTTAATTAGCTTACCTTTTTACATTTAGGTGTATGATGCACGTCAGTTTTTGATACTGAAAGAGGTAGTTTGATTCTGTCATATGTAATAACGGAGGTAATTTTGAGATTACTTAATTTACCCTATCAAGGTAACCCTTTATTCAGGCACTCCATT